CTTCGTTACTGCTCAGAAGATAAGTAATAGGTAGGGATGACAGGATTTGAACCCGTGACATTTTGTACCCAAAACAAACGCGCTACCAAGCTGCGCTACATCCCTTTCAATTGGTCTACAGTGTCATTGTAGAGAATCCCTGTCTTGTTTTCCATATCTTTATTTCCCCCATCGATATACACAAATTATCTTGTCATTTCTTCTTTTTGGTCTCATATATCATATAACAAACATATAATATAGTAAAAGACTTATATTAAAGTATGAAATAAATATGAAACCTCCCATAAAAAATTAAAATTTTTTAGGAATTTCGGGCGGAAATGCGCGTATTTTTTTCTTTTAAGAAATGTCTATTTTTTACATTTCAATTTGAATTAGGGACTCCGCGTACCAATACAAGTGGTCAGTCATTAACTACATATACACATCTGGTCATATATGTATTACCATTATGTAATACAAATTATAATAACTAATAAAGAAAGAGGAGTTTTAAAAATGCGAGATCTAAAAACATATCTCTCCGTGGCACCGGTAGTAAGTACTCTATGGTTCGGGTCTTTAGCAGGTTTATTGATAGAGATCAATCGTTTTTTTCCGGATGCGTTGATATTCCCCTTTTTTTCATTCTAGTTATTGATATGGGAAGGGGGGGAGAAGATTAGAGATACAATAAATATCTGTAACTAATCCCTTCCCTTCTTTTTTTTTTCTAACTTATTAAAAAAAAACAAAGAAAAAGAGGCTTCGCCCTCAGTGAAACTATGAACTAAGGCCCAGGCTCAAATTAAATTAATAATAGAGTGGAAATAAAAATGTGATGATTGGGGCAACAATATCATACAAGATACTTAACTGAAAATGAAATACTGTACCACAATTTTAAATTATAAATATAGTTAGAAATCATTATATTACTTATTATTACTTTATTGATTACAACGAAATCTTTCTTTCATAATTTGATTTCGAGTTACCTGCTTCTATTTTTTTTTTTTGGTCCTTTCTTCTTCCTTGCTTTGGATCGGAAAATTAAATAATTGAGTGAATCAAAAACCAAAGGAGGTTCATGGCCAAGGGTAAAGATGTCCGAGTAACGGTTATTTTGGAATGTACCAGTTGTGTTCGAAATCGTGTTAATAAGGAATCAATGGGCATTTCCAGATATATTACTCAAAAGAATCGACACAATACCCCCAGTCGATTGGAATTGAGAAAATTTTGTCCCTGTTGTTACAAACATACGATTCACGGGGAAATAAAGAAATAGATTGAACCGACCGCTCGTGTGTCAGTCTTCCAAGGAAGATGAAAAATTACATATTATACATAACAATATATATATTTATTTAAATATAAACAAACCAAATCCTATTTCGATCGGATCAAACATGATGTAGATGTCGAATTAAGAAATAGGATTGGGATTTTCAGGATAAGGAATAAACAAACCATGGATAAATCCAAGCGAATCTTTCTTAAATCCAAGCGATCTTTTCGTAGGCGTTTGCCTCCGATCCAATCGGGGGATCGAATTGATTATAGAAATATGAGTTTAATTAGTCGATTTATTAGCGAACAAGGAAAAATATTATCTAGACGGGTGAATAGATTGACCTTAAAACAACAACGATTAATTACTATTGCTATAAAACAAGCTCGTATTTTATCTCTGTTACCTTTTCTTAATAATGAGAAACAATTTGAAAGAACCGAGTCAACCGCTAGAACTGCCGGTCTTAGAACCAGAAAAAAATAGGCCGACTTTTCAATTGAATCAAAATAAAATTCCAATCCAAACTCAAATGTGGATTGACGTTTTTTTTGTTCGAAAAAAAGTAAAATCGAGATGTCGTGTCGTAAGAAAAAAAAAATTGGATAAGAAGAATAAATATTTTTTATTGAACGTCTTTCTTCATTTTGATGACTTTATCATATTTTATCATACTAATTTCTACTCTACCTTCCCAGAGTTCATTCTCCAGGGAACTCCATTTAAACGACTCCAACGGATTTTATTTATTTTATGATATCATTGGAAATCATATAAAGACAACTCTTATTTAATATAGCTATTTGTGCAAGTATTTTACGATTAAGAAGCAACTGTCTCTTGTACAGATTGTGTATTAATTTACTATAACTTAAGTATACTTTATTTTCGCGAATTACTGCATTTATCCGAGTGATCCACAAACGACGAAAATCTCTCTTTTGTCTACCTCTATCCCGATGAGCCGAAACCAAAGCTCTTATTTTCTGTTGAGTAATAGTACGCGTAAGTCTTGAATGAGCCCCTCGAAAGGTTGATGCAAATAAACGAATTTTTGTTCTACGTCTTCGAGCTATATACCCTCGTTTAATTCTGGTCATTGAATAAATGAAACTTTGATGAATAACTAATAGATTTCCTTTCTTTCAGTTATTCCCTTCCCGTGTCCTAGTCTATTAATAACAAAACGGATTCTTCCAATGTATAAAATAAAAATTCCAATGGCTTTTGCTACTATAACCTTCCCTACCACGATTTTTTCTTTTTTTTTTTTCTAGGTGAAATGCCTAGAAAAAAAAAATTGTATTGATACTAGGTATCAAAAACAAACACATAGTAAATAAAAAAGTATTAAATATAAATGGATATAGTGGGTTCCATCGTTTCTATGGTTACTTATTAAACGGTGAGGTCCTCTCTATACACCGGAGCCCTTCTTTCTTTAATCTTTAATTTAATCAATGTTATTGTTAACTTGTATAGTTCACACTCTTTGGCTCTACCCATAATTATCCAGTACTAGGTCTTTCACAACGAGATCTACTTAATACAGTAACGGTATTTAATTATGAAGATTAGCTGAGTAGCTGACCCTGTTAGTCCGTTCTTGCAAAGAGTAAGGCATAATTTTTCTGCTTTTTAAAATAGGATTTCCCCTGCTTAATGGATACCATTTGCTATCAATGGAGAATTCTTTCTCATTTTAAATTTTAAATTGAGTTGATTGGATTTGCACCAATGGAAACCATAGATTTGATACTACAAGAAAAGAATAGATCTTTTTTATTTTTAGATATTGAATGGAGTTCTTCCATTCTGTCCTATTCGCTGGTACTGATCGTTGATACTGGATCAATTGTTTTCTTTCTTTTGTCCTAGCCCATGATCTGAACGAGTCGCACATACACCCTAGTACATGTTCCTCGTCGCTGAGGACATCCCCCAAGAGCGGGGGATTTCGTGACATTTCTGATTGGCTGTCTTGTGTTTCTAATAAGTTGTTTAATAGTTGGCATGTTGAATCATATACATAATGGGCTGGTTTAGATCGACCTTAACCGGATGATTATGAATTCTTTTATTTCTATATTAATAGATTAATGAATAGAATATTAAATCCGGTAAGAAGATAAAATCTCAAATCACGAATTCGTGTGAAATCCTTGTTTTTTTTTTTATTCAGTCGCTACAAGATCAACAATTCCATGAGCTTGGGCTTCTGTTGCTGACATAAAAACATCTCTTTCCATGTCTTCAGATACAACCCATAAAGGTTTGCCTGTCCTTTGTACATAAACCCTTGTGATGGTTTCGCGCAGCTTCAGTAGTTCTTCCGCTTCCAAGATAAATTCTCCCGTCTGTGCCTCATAAAAAGAACTAGCAGGTTGGTGGATCATTACCCTAGCGTGAGGGAATGCTAGACGTTTGGTAATTTCTCCTCCGACGAGAATAAAAGATCCCATTGAAGCGGCTAATCCCATGCATATTGTCTGTATATCTGGTCGCACAAATTGCATAGTATCATAAATAGCGACTCCGGGTATTACCCACCCACCAGGAGAGTTTATAAACAAATACAGATCTTTGGTATCATCCTCTATACTGAGATATACCATAAGACCAATAAGTTGATTCGAGATCTCGCTATCAACCCCTTGGCCTAAAAAAAGTAATCTTTCTCGATAAAGTCGGTTGATTGGGATAAAGTTGTATCCCTTAGAAACCGTACATGCACCTTTTGATGCATACGGTTCAACAAAAATCACGAAAAAAAAAAAAATAAAGAATCAATGTGTAGATGTAGATTCTAGCGCTTTCTGTTTTTTCATACCAGGCTTAACTTATAAAAAGGAGCTTTTCTTTCATTGTTCAAGAAAGATGGGTTTTGGCCTGTTTTGTTTATCTATAAAAAAAAAAATTACTAAACTTATCTAACTAACTTCTCATTGATGTATTGTTTCATCGAGATACAATCTAAATCGCGATGTAATTTTCTTGTTCCTGAATGGGCTTCTTCAATTTTTTTAGGTTTATGCTCTACTCCGCGTAAAGATCCGCCCGATTTGGATTTGCACATATAGGACAAATGCTCCAATACCACGTCCTTTTGCTACAACTTGTTTTTTTTTCTAAACGGAGTCTGGATACTTCATTTTATTGGTCTAACCAAGCCAACCATAAATTATTCTAATTGATAATATTAATCTGTATACCCTCCCGAAAAAATGGATCTAATTGCACTTCACGCTCCAAATTTTTGATAATAAAATAAATCTTTCTTGGGCGAAGGGGAGGATATCTCGATCGGGGAAGAGAACGGGGAAATACCATATGACCCAATATATCTGACAAGTCGCACTATACGTCAATCCACAATGCATCTTCCTCTCCAGGACTTCGAAAAGGTACTCTTGGAACACCAATAGGCATAAAATAAAAGAAAAATTAAGTACTATATCTCACTTTGATGTGAAAGCGTAACAATGGGTTTGTTGTCCTAATAATATTGGCCTTTACCATATTTTATTATCATATTTTATCCATAGATTGACTAAGTTCATAAAAAAGAAGGCAAAATGAATAAAGGAAAATTATTACAAATAAGTGCTTTGAATGATGAACAAATATATATATGCATTCACTCATATAAAATAATATCAACTCCCTTACCATTGCGTATTGGTACTTATCGGGTGTAGAATAGATCTGCTTCTTTTTGTTCCTACGAACAAAATAGTTTCATTATTACTAAAAGTAATTATTACGAAAAGAATCAAACAAATATTAATCCTTTATCCAAGATAATCCACTAAAAAGAGGGTCCACAGCATATTTTTTTATAATGCAATAAAGTTACATTGTGTTTATTTTTCGTTGATAAAGGGGTATTTCCATGGGTTTGCCTTGGTATCGTGTTCATACCGTCGTATTGAATGATCCCGGTCGTTTGATTGCTGTCCATATAATGCATACAGCTCTGGTTGCTGGTTGGGCCGGTTCGATGGCTCTATACGAATTAGCAGTTTTTGATCCTTCTGATCCTGTTCTTGATCCGATGTGGAGACAGGGTATGTTCGTTATACCCTTCATGACTCGTTTAGGAATAACCAATTCATGGGGCGGTTGGAGTATCACAGGGGGTACTGTAACGAATCCGGGTATTTGGAGTTATGAAGGTGTGGCCGGGGCACATATTGTGTTTTCTGGCTTGTGCTTTTTGGCAGCTATCTGGCATTGGGTGTATTGGGATCTAGAAATATTTACTGATGAACGTACAGGAAAACCCTCTTTGGATTTGCCTAAGATCTTTGGAATTCATTTATTTCTATCAGGAGTGGCTTGTTTTGGTTTTGGTTCATTTCATGTAACAGGATTATATGGTCCTGGAATATGGGTGTCCGATCCTTATGGACTAACCGGAAGGGTACAATCCGTAAATCCAGCGTGGGGTGTGGAGGGTTTTGATCCTTTTGTTCCGGGAGGAATAGCCTCTCATCATATTGCAGCAGGGACCTTGGGCATATTGGCGGGTCTATTCCATCTTAGTGTCCGTCCACCTCAACGCCTATACAAAGGATTACGTATGGGAAATATTGAAACCGTCCTTTCCAGTAGTATTGCTGCTGTCTTTTTTGCAGCTTTTGTAGTTGCTGGAACTATGTGGTATGGTTCAGCAACCACCCCGATTGAATTATTTGGTCCCACTCGTTATCAATGGGATCAAGGATACTTCCAACAAGAAATATATCGACGAATTGGTGCTGGATTAGCTGAAAATCAAAGTTTATCTGAAGCTTGGTCTAAAATTCCTGAAAAACTAGCTTTTTATGATTACATCGGCAATAATCCGGCAAAAGGGGGGTTATTCAGAGCGGGCTCAATGGACAACGGGGATGGAATAGCTGTTGGGTGGTTAGGACATCCTATCTTTAGAGATAAAGAGGGGCGCGAACTTTTTGTACGTCGTATGCCTACTTTTTTTGAAACATTTCCGGTTGTTTTGGTAGACGGAGACGGAATTGTTAGAGCCGATGTTCCTTTTAGAAGGGCAGAATCAAAATATAGTGTCGAACAAGTAGGTGTAACTGTCGAGTTCTATGGCGGTGAACTCAACGGAGTCAGTTATAGTGATCCCGCTACTGTGAAAAAATATGCTAGACGTGCTCAATTGGGTGAAATTTTTGAATTAGATCGTGCTACTTTGAAATCCGATGGTGTTTTTCGTAGCAGTCCAAGGGGTTGGTTTACTTTTGGGCATGCTTCGTTTGCTTTGCTCTTCTTCTTCGGACACATTTGGCATGGTGCTAGAACCTTGTTTAGAGATGTTTTTGCTGGTATTGATCCAGATTTAGATGCTCAAGTGGAATTTGGAGCATTCCAAAAACTTGGAGATCCAACTACAAGAAGACAAGTAGTCTGATACAATATTCCTTTGTTACTAGTTACTTTTCGTTGTTATTTTCTTTTTTTGATTTGATATAGGGTACCGGATAAATCTTGATTTGAATCACTGCCTTATCTTTTACTTTTGTTCTTTATTTATCCGGGAGACGATCCCAAATAAACAGGTATGGAAGCTATAATTGTAAACCACGATCGAATCTATGGAAGCATTGGTTTATACATTCCTTTTAGTCTCAACTCTAGGAATAATTTTTTTCGCTATCTTTTTTCGAGAACCGCCTAAAGTTCCAACTAAAAAGGTGAAATGATTTTTCATTATCTCAATTGAAAGTAATGATCCTCCCAATATTGGGAGGATCATTACTTCAACTAGTCCCCGTGTTCCTCGAATGGATCTCTTAGTTGTTGAGAGGGTTGCCCAAAAGCAGTATATAGGGCGTACCCAGTAAAACTTACAAGTAAACCAGATAAAAAGATGGCAACTAGGGTTGCTGTTTCCATTATTATATAGTTTTAAGACATTATATAGTTTTAAGACCACAATGGATCTATGATAAGATCATTTATTTACAACGGAATGGTATACAAAGTCAACAGACCTTACTGAATATAAAATATTATGGCTACACAAACCATTGAGGGTAATTCTAGATCTGGCCGCCCAAAACGAACTAATGCAGGTAGTTTATTGAAACCATTGAATTCAGAATATGGTAAAGTAGCTCCCGGGTGGGGAACTACTCCTTTGATGGGTCTCGCAATGGCTCTATTTGCGATATTCCTATCTATTATTTTGGAGATTTATAATTCTTCCATTTTAC